TTCTTTTATTGCCCTCCTGTCCTGTCGTCAATTGACAGTATGACTTAGGGCGCAATATAATTTAAGTGGTCAAATAATATTTTGGTAAAGCACCTTGAATCCACTGGAGAGTAAAGGATCTTGGATCCAACGCAGAACCCTTTGTGAAAGGAGAAAGACCAATGAAATCAAGTTTTAAGGTTGTAATTGAATGGTAAAGTTTGATTACCATTAACCTCCAGAATAGTTAACGAGTTTTTCGGTTTGATTCATCTCCTATTCATTTCCTAAAGGCGGCTCTCGGCCTGAGTTATATTAAGTTAAGGTGGATTAATTACCTATTAATTACCTATGGTATTTTTCTTATTACCTATTTTCTTTCTAGTGTTTTTTTATTTTCTAAAGGTGGCCGGGACCTATTATTTCTAGTTGATTTATGAATCAAGGTGGCCATAGGCCCCTATGGTCCAGTGGTTACGACCTCTCTCTTTCACGGAGAAAACGAGGGTTCAAGTCCCTCTGGGGGTATACCAAGACTCAAGACTATAGGAGTGGGATTTTCTATCAAGTGATCTATATTTGTCAAGTCCTTCTAATAGTCTACTCAGTGGGACTTTGTATTTTAGATCAAGTGATATGTATTTGTCAAATCTGCCTGGGAGACGAAAGGAAGTTGATTGTGGAACGTCTAAAATGAATTAGGCGTTGGGTCGATGCCCGAGTGGTTAATGGGGACGGACTGTAAATTCGTTGACAATATGTCTACGCTGGTTCAAATCCAGCTCGGCCCAACAATTTGTCAATCTACTATCAGATGGTAGAACACTCTTGTTCTTAAGAAATACCTGATACGAGAGAATAAAAAAGAATCCAAAATTTATGCTAGATCTCTTCTTATTTCCCTGGGATTGTAGTTCAATAGGCAAGAGCACCGCCCTGTCAAGGCGGACGTTGCGGGTTCGAGCCCCGTCAGTCCCGACGGATCCAATAAGTACATCAATTCGCCTCTCCATTTTCTGTGAAAGAAGGGACAGAGAGCATAATTGAAGGGGTTTCCCTTCTTTTTTTTCAGGATTCTGTCGAAGAAAGAACAAACCCTAAACTAAAATGAAAATAACTAAAATAGTGAAGTTGATAGAATATTCCATCTTTTCTCCTGCAACTCATCTTTCTCATACTTCTTTGTCTTCCAAATCAATTTAGATCATTAAAATTTAGAACCTAATTCCTCTCTTTTTCCACTTCGCTTGTATTGTTTGTTGGAGTTTTGTAGTTCGGACGGGTGGTTAGATTTCGTTTCGTTTGATGGTTCTATAAGGAAGACCTAAGGTAGGTTATAGAAAAAAAAAAGAACAGAAAAGAAAGAACATAAAAGAAGGATAAATAAAGTAAAGGAATTTTTGATTGGTCCGGGAATCCAAGATTGGATTCGGTATGGATAAAAGATGTTCGTATGTTATACTATTCAATTCTCGACGACGAATTAATTTAATAGCTCAGATATTGTTATTCATGATATTGATCCGATTCAAGATAATCGATAGGTAATGCATTCATTGAATTGACAGGTGAAAGATTTATCATCTCTATGGGATTAAATCCCGAGTTATTGTGAAATAAAAAAAACGATGAGATTATGGAAGTAAATATTCTTGCATTTATTGCTACTGCACTGTTCATTTTAGTTCCTACTGCTTTTCTACTTATAATTTACGTAAAAACAGTCAGTCAAAATGATTAACTTTAAATGAAACTTGACTTCTGAATTCTTATCAATAGTTGAAGAAATCAAATGAAAAGTATTCTATTTTTACGTCTTAAATGAAATCAACGGGCTATCGTCGGCGGTCTTCTATGAGATCCGAGAGTATGGTAAGTAAGAAATTTCTTTCTTACTTACCATACTCTCTATTAGTGTTATAGTAGTGTATAAAATTGTTTCTAATAAAGTTGGTATACTATATTAGCTTCTATCTTCAATATATGTAGTTATTAATCCATATATGGAATTGACGTAGGACCCAATTCTATTTCTTTTGATACATCTATTTATTCCGATGAATCTGAAATAATTGTTTTACTGTTATAGAATCAATTTATCCACTAGAATCCAATGGAATTTGGAAATGAAGATATTTTGATTTGAAAATGATTTCAATTCAAATAAAAAATGCGTTGCAGAACGATCTATAAAACAATTGATACCGTTTCATTCCTCAACTAAATTAGGAGTGCTTCTAAAGTCCACTTCTTCCCCATACTACGAGTGAAAGGGAAAATGTAAAGACTACCATTAAAGCAGCCCAAGCGAGACTTACTATATCCATGTGAATTATGTCCCTTATCTCTATGATAGAATTATTCCATTATTGCTCACTAATAATAGTAGAATGAATGGTCCAGAGTCAAAAGGGGATTCTGGCCGAACACTATTGATGAACCAATCAAATAAATCCATTTCAAAAATTCCTATATGATTTCTAATCGGGAAAGACTAAACACAAGTAAAATAAACAATAACACTACAAAGGAAAGGAATGTTACTAATGGAACATCTAGTAATAAAATAAGAGGGTCCATTCCTTTTTTCTTGCCCTTCAAAGTAAAAATAGATCAATTGCTATTTATTACATTACAATTTTTTCCTATTTGATCTAATACGTACCCTTTCCTGATTATTTCTCTGAAGGAGTTGTATCTATCTGAAGGAGTTGAGAGATAGTATATTATACTCTTGACGAGGGGTTAAAAAAAAGATGAGATTTTTTTTCACTTTTTCTTTTCTATAAAAAAGTCAATTATCCATCTCAATCTAATAGTGATTCAATGCCTAAACACTCAGAGATTCTCGCGAGTCTATATATGTAGATTACAGTATAGAAAGAACTTCCCCAACCAGTAGTGAAATTATCTGCCGGCTATCCAATCAAGACCCAATCAGTAGACATTACATTAGTAGTAGAAAGGAGTCGGGAAATCTTGCTTCGACCATTATAATCTTTCTTTTCATTTTGGATTCAAAGATTTATTTACAAAATAACCAGAACGGATTTTAGGATCAACCAAGTATTCACAGTCCCCTTATTCTTTCTGTTCTGCTGGGTAAAATTTGGTTGAGTTATATCAGCCGAACAGAATAAGAGATTTCGATTCGTTTGTTGATGAGGCGGCACCCGGATTTGAACTGGGGAAAAAGGATTTGCAGTCCCCCGCCTTACCACTCGGCCATGCCGCCAAAACGATACACAATCGGATCAAAATTTCCCTTTTTGGGTTGGATTACTAAATTTTAGTTTATTGTACTTGCATCCCTTTTCTTTCTCATTTTTCTAAATTTAGAAAAATGAGAAAAGAAACCCTTTTTCCCCTTTTGCTTGTATTTGATCTACCCCTTCGATTGATTGTATAGTATCTCAAAACACACAATGCCAAAAAGCTTCCCCTCACTTTTCTATTGAAAAAGAAAATGTATATTTTCACTCAAAAAAACCAAAATTTATGACAAATGGGAACCATTAACTATTCGTTGACTGAGAATTCGTGAATGATTCTTGGATTTGAATCTAAAATTTGGTTTGCCTAATGACATAAGAAAATACAAATTGATACATACTTAATTGATTCTTTTGAATCAAAAATCATTCTCAATTTCCATTATAACAAAAATGATAAGTATATGTAAACCCCAGAACGGAAATTGTTACACAGATACAAAATTGGCTATTTAGAGTATGTTGCCTATAAATAAAAAAGAAAGGGAATTTTTTGGAACAAAAAAAGGCCCGGCTGGGTATTGACCGGGCCAGGCCAAAAGGGCACTTCGAACAAAATCAAAGCAAGAAGGTCTTCTTTCTTTATTTTTCTATTTGGATCTTTCGAGCATCTAAATGGAATTGCTAATTATATAATAACGATAAAGAATGTGAAAGAAATACTTTCTTTAATCCTTACTTGATGTGTAATGTAACATAGTAATTATCTTTTTCAATTGGGAGAGATGGCTGAGTGGACGAAAGCGGCGGATTGCTAATCCGTTGTACGAGTTATTCGTACCGAGGGTTCGAATCCCTCTCTTTCCGTTTCCGTTGATGACTTTCTATTTTTTTATTTCAAATTTAGCAAACCCCTGTTTATTTTTTTTCCTAGTGAAATGTGTGGAATAGCTAAAATATTAAGAAAATTGTAAAATCAAGCAAGAAAAACGAAATTTTTATTTTATTCTTCACGTCCAGGATTGCGTCCTGGATCATTGGATAGGAATCCAAAGATGAAGAGAGAAACAAAGAATATTACTACTGTGTAAACGAAAAGTTTGAGAGTAAGCATTACACAACCTCCAAGATCATTTTTTGAAAAAGAAAAGCGAGAAAAGAAAAGATAATAGATCCTCCATTTTTATATCACATATCCTATTTTGACACCAAGAAATGAATTATAGAAATAGAAAAGAATGTTCAGAAATTCAAATGAAGTTGAAATTCTTCAATTTTTAATAAGAGTCTTTGATTACCACAAATCACTTTCATACCAACAATTAGATATTGTAAGCGACCCTAAGCTAATAAGTATTTCGCCGGAAAAAGGAGAAAAAGGATTAAAATCGGGAAATGGGGCGAGACGGATTTCTCGCGGCTATCCGAGAATTTCAATGTTTGAATTGAAGGTTCATACTGTCAGACTTATTTGATCTTATCAATTGTTATCATTTTTATCGAATAAATCATGAATTTTCTAGGATACTATTAAAGATCTTATCGAAAACTTACAGCAGCTTGCCAAACAAAGGCTAAAAGAAAAAAGAACAGGGGTATGACTGGCATAACATCTACGATTGGATTCAAAAAAGCATAGGCTTCGGGCAATTTGGCCAAGAAAAGACTACTCGGATAAAGGGCAGAATTAAGACAGATCAAACTAAAGATATTAAGCATAACAGACATTTTTTTCGTCGAGATAATTGCATTTTGATTGAGTTATTGATATAAGGAAAAATGAAGAAAGTAAGGTAGACAAAAAAATCCTTCTTTTTCCACTCAATCAAAAATCCTCCAATTCTCAAAGGAGAATAGAAGAAATCATACTTTCATACAATATCTTAATTGAATTATATGTAATGATCAATAAATTCAGTTGAATTCTAGATATACACATGTCAAAATTCTAGCAACGAATCTATAATCAATTCTATAAAGGAGAAAGATTTTATATCGATAGTTGGACTGGAATTGACGAACACTTAATACCAATATTATTCTTTATTAGTGTCCAATAAAAATAGAAATGGGGCGTAGCCAAGCGGTAAGGCAACGGGTTTTGGTCCCGCTATTCGGAGGTTCGAATCCTTCCGTCCCAGAGCATATCCCTTGTATCCGAATACTTCTTTTTTGTTCAACAAGGTTCTGTTTCAAGGTCTAATATTGGATAGAATATGATTCCTCTTTCTTTTTTGATTTTGAATGATTCTTTTCGGAATCATATCTGAATTTTTCACAAACTGAACTAAATCGAGTTCAAATTACATGCAAAAGTAACTAAACCCTTTTGTGATCCAGATAAAGATAAGATGGGACATAGATCTGTAGAAAGATTACTGAACCTCAGGTTAAACAAAATATGAAAATACATATAAAAGAGGAAGTGCTTAGCCTATAGGTATGTATTGTTATCCTATTTCAGTGACAAAAATGGAATTTTTGTGAAAAATCATTTGTATCCCTAAAATATTAAAATTTAAATATTTTAAATATTTAACAATGATATTTCTTTTGGTTGTTCGATCTATTTTTATTTTTTGCTTTACATCATTGACAATTCCATTCCAAAAGAAACAGAAAATTATTTTTCTTATGATAATCAAATGGAGTCTTTATTGTAAAACTTGACTCAAATAATGATGTAGAAGTATAGAAGTAAGAAACTTTTTCAAGTATAAAGATTTGTAATGATTCTTTATGGATTGAATCTTTGGGAAGTTTTGGGAAGTTGGAATGGGTCAGTCTATCTTATTGAGTCACTTGAAGAGGCAGAGTCAAATAGAATTTCTTTATTCGTGTGATTTCTGTTAGTTATGTTATTTCTATATTTAGATTTCTGGATATTTCTGTTAGACATTTTTTGAGATAGAGATTTATAGAAAAAGTTCCATTAATACAAAAAAGCCGGGGTCTTGCTAATCTTTCTTCAGAAAAATATTTCTTATCTATGTAGATAAGAAAAAATATAAATGACTGTGTCTCTGTACCGACTGAACCAATGACTATTCATGATTCCATAATTGAATCAATTCCATACTGGTTCCAAATTAGAGGAATGTTATGGTAAAACTTCGTTTAAAACGATGTGGTAGAAAGCAACGTGCGACTTGAAGGACACGATCCGGTGTGGATTCTTATTCTTACATCCACCATTTTATATAGGAATGAAGGTGCTCTTGGCTCGACGTCGTTTTTCTATTTTACTAGAACCCTTCTTTTTTTTATTGGGTTGTAATGTAAATAGTTCGTGATGGAGCTCGAGTAGAAAGTATTGATTAATTTCTCAGGGGCAACGATCTAGGGTTAATGCCAATCAATAAATTGGAACAACTTCGTAAGTATATCTTCGATATAGAAATCGAAAGGATCCGATTCGAGCAAATTTTCAATTCAAAAAAATTTGTTGGAACGGCTAAAACTTTTTTGATCCACAGTGTATCGCGCACGAATCAACCATCGGTATGATTCTTTGATAGAAAGAAATCACAAAAGGGGTATGTTGCTACCATTTTGAAAGGATTAAGAAGCACCGAAGTAATGTCTAAACCCAATGATTTAAAACCAAGATAAAGGATCCCAGAACAAGGAAACACCACTTCAATTGTCTCACGGATCCAAATAAAGAATCCAAATATATTTGAAATGAGACGAAAAAAGGGGGGGTTAAAGACCACTCAAAAAAAAAATTCATTTCTTTAATATTTAATATATTTGAGAATTATTGAACTTGAGTTATGAGTACAAATGATTTTTTTTTCAGGAAGGAAGCTAAAAAAAAATGACTATGAGTTAAATTATAGACTAATTTATTTTACGGATTCCTTTCCTATTTATTCTAATTTTATCCATAGACAAAACTTCGAATCATTTTTTATCGAGCCGTACGAGGAGAAAACTTCTTATACGGTTCTAGGGGGGGTTCTTTTTCATCTACATCTATCCCGATGAGCCGTCTATCGAATCGTTGCAATTGATGTTCGATCTCGAAGAGAAGGAAGAGATCTTCGGAAAGTAGGTTTTTATGATCCTATCAAGAATCAAACTTATTTAAACGTTCCCGCTATTCTCTATTTCCTTGAAAAAGGCGCTCAGCCTACAGGAACTGTTCAGGATATTTTAAAAAAGGCAGAGGTTTTTAAGGAACTTTGCCCTAATCAAACGAAATTCAATTAAATTAAGGAAATAAAAACTAAGGATAGGATAGTGATTTCTATATCATTTTGGATATCTTTTCTATACTATGTTTTTTTATTTCCTTCTTTTCTTG